GATGTGGTCAAAACAGCCAGAACCACACCCGTAACCCAAGTTAATTCGCGAGGTTTTTTAAACCCACCGGTGAGATACACACGAAATACGTGTAGGATCATCATTAGGACCATCATACTTGCCGACCATCGATGAACTGATCGGATTAACCAACCAAAGTTGGCTTCAGTCATTATGTATTGAACGGAGGCAAAGGCCTCCGTAACGGTCGGGCGATAGTAAAAAGTCATGGCAAACCCCGTAGCTACTTGTACTAAAAAACAAGTAAGTGTAATACCCCCTAGACAATAAAATATGTTGACATGAGGAGGAACATATTTACTAGTTATATCATCCGCAATCGCCTGAATCTCGAGACGCTCTTCGAACCAATCATATACTTTATTGAGATAGGTAAACCAAGGGAACTCCCCCTCTTAGAACTGTATATGAGAATTTCATCTCGTACAGCTCAAGCAGAAACACCAAAATACTGGTTGCAACGGATATGTAATAGAAAGTTTGAAACTTCTATTCTTAGTCTCCCCGGATTAAATCTTATCTGAAGATACGAAGGGAAAAAACCCTCAAGCTCTTTTTTGTGATGATAATGCCAAAATATCAAGTCAGCTCATTCATCTTTATGTTGTATAGTTACAGGCTTATTGAATCTTCTTTGTCCCTATCTTTTATTTTTATTTCATTTATTGATTTGAGTCGGATTTATTTTTTTTTATTGATAGGAATTATCTTGTTGAGACCCCATGAATTGATTGAAACCTCAGATTCATACTAGAACCACGATGATTGAATAAAGCCCACAAGCACAAGCTAAGTCCAAAGGTTCTCTGAGTAAGAGCCGTTTGGTTATCACTTATTCAATTAAATTAATAGATGAAATGACTAAAAATTCGGATAAACATTTGATTTGTTCATTGGTCAAAATAAACATAAACAGAATTTTTAAGGAAGAAAAAAAACCTTCGATTTAGAATTCTAAAAGAAATCTTTGCCTTTTTTTTTTGAATCCAGTCACGAGGTCTGAATAGTAGGTATGAATCATAGTTCAAAGATTTCTTGATCTATTCCATATATTCCGTGCTCCAGATACTAAAATGAATATCCGACGAGGCAGAACCCATCTCTCTCAAGATGACAGACCCATTCTCTGTACTATCAATAGGATCAATTATAACAAGTCACACACTCATATTCAGGAAATACAGAAACAAAGGAATTCCGCGGTCGAACTGCCAGATTGAAAAGCCAGGACTTCATTCTTTTTTATGGACCTAATTCATTGAAATTCCATCCAGTAAAACGGAAGAATTATAAATCTCCAAAATAATAGATAGGAATACCGCAAATAGAGCCATTGCGACCCCCATCAAAGGGGTAGTTCCCCACCCAGGAGCTACTTTCCCATATTCCGAATTCAATGGTTTCAATAAACCCCCTACATTAGTTCGTCTTGGACCAGATCTAGAACTACCCTCAACGGTTTGTGTAGCCATAAATCCTATTGCATTGGTTGAGATCGGTTGACTTTGTATACCATTCCGTTGTAAATAAACGATCTTATCATGGATCCATTGTGGTCTTGCAATTTTAGAATAATGGAAACAGCAACCCTAGTCGCCATCTTTATATCTGGTTTACTTGTAAGTTTTACCGGGTACGCCTTATATACCGCTTTTGGGCAACCCTCTCAACAACTAAGAGATCCATTCGAGGAACACGGGGACTAGTTGAAGTAAAGTAATGAGCCCCCAATACAATAGGGGAGGCTCATTACTTTACTTCAACTTAGATTTAAATAATGTAGGATAATAAAAAATCATTTCGCCTTTTTAGTCGGAACCTTGGGCGGCTCTCGAAAGAATATAGCGAAAAAAATGATTCCTAGAGTCGAGACTAAGAGGAATGTATAAACCAATGCTTCCATAAATTTGATCGTGGTTTACAATTATAGCTTCCACACCTGTTCATTTGGGATCATCTCCCAGATTAAGAAAGGACAAGAGTCAAAGAAAGGCCGGGGATTCAAATCAAGATTTCTATGGTACTCTACGTCAAACTTAAATAACAAAAATCCAATCCAATAAAGGCGAAAGATACAAGAGCAATGCTGTATCAGACTACTTGTCTCCTTGTAGTTGGATCTCCAAGTTTTTGGAATGCTCCAAATTCCACTTGAGCATCCAAATCCGGGTCAATACCAGCAAAAACATCTCTGAACAAGGTTCTAGCACCATGCCAAATGTGTCCGAAAAAGAAGAGCAAAGCAAACGAAGCATGTCCAAAAGTGAACCAACCCCTTGGGCTACTACGAAAAACACCATCAGATTTCAAAGTAGCACGATCTAATTCAAAGATTTCACCCAATTGAGCACGCCTAGCATATTTTTTCACAGTAGCAGGATCACTATAACTGACTCCATTGAGTTCACCACCATAGAACTCAACAGTTACTCCTACTTGTTCGACACTATACTTCGACTCTGCCCTTCTAAAAGGAACA